GTTTTCTTTTAGTTCAAAATGGTCAATATGTGGAATCAGAACAAGTGATCGCCGAGATTCGCGCTGGAACATTCACTTTTAATTTTAAAGAAAGAGTTCGAAAACATATTTATTCTGATTCAGAGGGAGAAATCCACTGGAGTACCGACGTGTATCATGCACCTGAATATACATATGGTAATGTTCATCTCTTACCAAAAACAAGCCATTTATGGATATTATCGGGGGATCCGTGCAGATCTAATATAGTGCCTTTTCCCCCCCACAGGGATCAAGATCAAATGAATGTTCATTCTCTTCCTGTCGAACAGAGATATATTTCTGGCCTCTCAGTGACTAATGATCGGGTGAGACACAAATTGTTTAGTTCGGATCCTTTCGGTAAAAAAGTAGATAGGGGTTTTTATTATTCAAGACCAGATCGAATCATATCCAATGGTCATTGGAATTTCATATACCCTGCCATTCTCTACGAGAATTCTGATTTATTGGGGAAGAGGCGAAGAAATAGATTCATACTCCCATTCCAATATGATCAAGAACGAGAGAAAGAACTAATGTCCTGTTCTGGTATCTCGATTGAAATACTCATAACTGGTATTTTACGTAAAAATAGTATTCTTGCTTATTTCGACGATCCCCAATACAGAAGAAGCAATTCAGGAATTACTAAATATGGTACCATAGAGGTGGATTTCATCCTAAAAAAAGAAGATTTGATTGAATATCGAGGAGCAAAAGAATTTAGGCCGAAATACCAAATGAAAGTAGATCGCTTTTTTTTCATTCCCGAAGAAGTGCATATTTTACCCGGATCTTCGTCCATAATGGTACGGAACAATAGTATCATTGGAGTAGGTACACGAATAGCTTTAAATACAAGAAGCCGAGTAGGTGGATTGGTCCGAGTGGAGAGGAAAAAGAAAAAGATTGAACTGAAAATATTTTCTGGAGATATCCATTTTCCCGGAGAAACAGATAAAATCTCTCGGCATAGCGGCATCTTGGTACCACCAGAAACGGGAGAAAAAAATTCTAAGGACTCAAAAAAATTGAAAAATTGGATCTATGTCCAACGGATTACACCCATCAAGAAAAAGTATTTTGTTTCGGTTCGGCCTGTAGTCACATATGAAATAGCCGATGGCATAAATTTAGCAACGCTTTTCCCCCAGGATCCGTTGCAGGAAAGAGATAATGTGCAACTCCGAGTTGTCAATTATATCCTTTATGGAAACGGCAAACCCATTCGAGGAATCTCTCACACAAATATTCAATTAGTTCGAACTTGTTTAGTATTGAATTGGGACCAAGGACGAAATGGTTCTATAGAAGAAGTCCATGCTTCCCTTGTTGAAGTAAGGACAAATGATCTGATTCGAAATTTCATAAGAATTGACTTAGTTAAGTCCCCTATTTCGTATACCGAAAAAAGGAATGATAGGGGAGGTTCGGGATTGAATCTCGATAATGGATCAGATCGCACCAATATTAATCCTTTTTACCCCAAGGCGAAGATTCAATCACTTACCCAACATCAAGGGACTATTCATATGTTGCTGAATAAAAATAAGCAATGCCAATCTTTTCTAATTTTGTCATCATCTAATTGTTCTCGAATTGGTCCATTCAATGGTTCCAAATCTCTCAGTGTGAGAAAAAAATCAATTAAAGAAGATTCCACGATTGCTATTAGCAATTTGTTAGGTCCCCTGGGTACTGTATCTAAAATTGCGAATTTTTATTCATCTTACTGCTTAATAACTTATAGTCAGATCTTCTTAAATAAATATTTGCGACTTGAGAATTTAAAACAGCCTTTCAGAGCTATTCAATATTATTTAATAGATGAAAATGGGGGAATTTACAATCGCGATCCATGTAGTAACATCATTTTGAATCCATTCGATTTTAATTGGTGCTTTCTCCATCACAATTATTGTGAGAAGACATCCACAACAATTAGCCTTGGGCAGTTTATTTGTGAAAATGTATGTATATCAAAATATGGACCGCGCATAAAATCTGGTCAAGTTATAATTGTTCATGTTGACTCCTTAGTAATAAGATCGGCTAAGCCTCATTTGGCCACTCCGGGAGCAACCGTTCATGGCCATTATGGAGAAATTATTTATGAAGGAGATACATTAGTTACATTTATATATGAAAAATCGAGATCGGGTGATATAACGCAGGGTCTTCCAAAAGTGGAACAGGTGTTAGAAGTGCGTTCAATTCATTCAATATCGATGAACTTGGAAAAGAGGGTTGAAGGTTGGAACGCACATATAACAAAAATTCTTGGAAATCCTTGGGGATTTTTAATTGGTGCTGAGCTAACCATAGCGCAAAGTCGTATTTCTTTGGTTAATAAGATCCAAAAGGTTTATCGATCCCAGGGGGTGCAGATCCATAATAGGCATATAGAGATTATTGTACGTCAAATAACATCAAAAGTGTTAGTTTCAGAAGATGGAATGTCTAATGTTTTTTCACCCGGAGAACTAATCGGATTGTTGCGAGCGGAACGCACAGGGCGCGCTTTAGAAGAAGCAATCTGTTACCGAGCCATTTTATTGGGAATAACGAAGGCATCTCTGAATACTCAAAGTTTCATATCTGAAGCGAGTTTTCAAGAAACTGCCCGAGTTTTGGCAAAAGCCGCTCTACGAGGTCGTATTGATTGGTTGAAAGGCCTGAAAGAGAATGTTGTTCTGGGGGGTATGATACCTGTTGGTACCGGATTTAAAGGATTAGTGCATCGTTCTAGGCAACACAACAACATTCCTTTGGAAATAAAAAAGAAGAATCTATTCGAGGGGAAAATAAGAGATATTTTTTTCCACCACAGAGAATTATTGGGTTTTTGCATACAAAAGACTTTCCATGATACAGCAGAACAATCATTTACAGGATTTAATGATTCCTAATAAGAGCATATTCATTCTTTTCTTTTAACTTTTAACTATATATCTATTTTAACTATATATCTATATATATATGGTATGTATGGTCCAGTCATTTGATTTGTTAATAAAGATAATAACGAATAGAAAGTAATTAATGACTTGGACCGTGTATCAACGGCCAATCCCTGGCAGAAGGTTCCGTCGGAACAATTATTTATTTCAAGGTACCTTGTTTCTTAACAAAAAAAAGGGAAAGTGTGGGGGGAAATGACAAGAAGATACTGGAACATCAATTTAGAAGAGATGATGGAAGCGGGAGTGCATTTTGGTCATGGTACTAGGAAATGGAATCCTAGAATGGCACCTTACATCTCCGCAAAGCGTAAAGGTATTCATATTACAAATCTTACTAGAACGGCTCGTTTTTTGTCAGCAGCTTGTGATTTAGTTTTTGATGCAGCAAGTAGGGGAAAGCACTTTTTAATAGTTGGTACCAAAAGTAAAGCTGCGGATTCAGTAGCAGCAGCTGCAATAAGGGTTCGGTGTCATTATGTTAATAAAAAATGGCTCGGGGGTATGTTAACAAATTGGTCTACTACAGAAACGAGACTTCATAAATTCAGGGACTTGAGAGCGGAGGCGGGGAAACTCAAACGTCTCCCGAAAAGAGACGCAGCAATGTTGAAGAGACAATTATCTCACTTGCAAACATATCTGGGTGGGATCAAATATATGACGGAGTTACCCGATATTGTAATCATCGTTGATCAGCAAGAAGAATATACGGCTCTTCGAGAATGTCTCACTTTGGGTATTCCGACGATTTGTTTAATCGATACAAATTGTGACCCGGATCTCGCAGATATTTCGATTCCAGCCAACGATGACGCTATAGCTTCAATCCGATTGATTCTTAACAAATTAGTATCCGCAATTTGCGAGGGTCGTTCTAGCTATATAAGAAATCATTGATTAATAATAAGATTAAGATAAGTCAATAACTTTTTGAACTCTATAGATTGATTGAATCGGTTACCATTCCTGAATCTCAAAAAAGAGATAAAAATGGATGGGGATATTCTGTGATTCCTTGGCACCTGAAATATGCGATTAAAGTCAAAGTGGGCGAGTCGAGAAAGAGATGGTTGAATCTAAATAATTAGAATTCCTTTTTTAGTTCTATTTCTGTCAGAGGGTAATATGAATTTTATACCATGTTCCATAAGCACACTAAGGGATATATACGATATATCTGGTGTGGAAGTGGGCCAACATTTATATTGGCAAATAGGGGGTTTCCAAGTCCACGCCCAAGTACTTATTACTTCTTGGGTCGTAATTGCTATCTTATTAGGTTCAGCCGCTATAGCTGTTCGTAATCCACAAACCGTTCCAACCGACGGTCAGAATTTTTTCGAATATGTTCTTGAATTCATTCGAGACCTGAGCAAAACTCAGATTGGAGAAGATTATGGCCCCTGGGTTCCTTTTATTGGAACTATGTTTCTATTTATTTTTGTTTCTAACTGGTCGGGTGCTCTTTTACCTTGGAAAATCATACAGTTACCTCATGGAGAGTTAGCAGCACCTACGAATGATATAAATACTACTGTTGCTTTAGCTTTACCCACATCAGTGGCATATTTCTATGCAGGTCTTACCAAAAAAGGGTTGGGTTATTTCGGTAAATACATTCAACCAACTCCAATACTTTTACCAATTAACATCCTAGAAGATTTCACAAAACCTTTATCACTTAGTTTTCGACTTTTCGGGAATATATTGGCTGATGAATTAGTAGTTGTTGTTCTTGTTTCTTTAGTACCTTCAGTAGTTCCTATACCTGTCATGTTCCTTGGATTATTCACAAGCGGGATTCAAGCTCTTATTTTTGCAACCTTAGCCGCGGCTTATATAGGTGAATCCATGGAGGGTCATCATTGACTAGCTTTCGAAAAAAAAAAAGCTTATCCCAACTCTCGAGTGTCTCAAGATAATCTACTGGGGGAACACAATATATCCAAACGAGACATGTATGGTCTAGAGTAGTAACAAAAAAGATGTACGATATTTGGGAATTGTAAAAAAAAAAAAAAAGGAAAGAGATCTAAAAGATCTTTTTCCTAAGATTGACTTTATGGTCCATTTATGTTATGTCTCTCTAATCAATATTCTATGATATGATCATATTTGTTCAGTCAATTACTATATTTTATTTTCAAAATTTGACTAAGAATTGTTATCTTATCTGTCTCCGACATGCGCCTAAAACAAAAAGAGTATGTTCTATAGAAAGAATAATTCCATTCTTATTTGATTTGATTCAATTTGATTCAACGATTGATCAAAGTTGTCATTAATTGCAATCAAATCTTTATACGTAATGATTCGGGCTGACGATCCCATCCATTTCTATTCATGCAGGGGTCGCGATAATGATAAGTAAAAGGAAGAGAAGAGTTTACAAGCAAATAAGATTCATAAAAAAGTCGATTAGGGGGTCGTGCTGAGCTAGGTATGGATATATATGTGTAGTGTAATGGCTATAAGCCAATTCCTGTGTATGTTTCGAAGCATGATTCTATTCTTCGACTAGAATCCGATTCAACAGCATAAAGAATGGTTTACGTTATGCAAGAAACACATGTATATGTGATATTAGATATTCATTAATTATCTATATATGGACTATACATACAAATAAAATAATAAAAATATATATTATATTATATTTTTTATATTTATTATAATTTATATTATTATTTATTTTATTTTATATATATTATATATATATATTTTTTCTTTCCTACTACTGAATTTGAATTCAATAGGAGTTCTTCCGTTTTATCTGTGACTGGGGATTGAATGAATAAACAATAAACAGATGAAGTCAAGCATATAGAGGAGAACAGAACGTGCCAAGAATAAAAAGAGTGGCTTAGACCAAAGAAATGGAATAACTAGAACCTTTTGGATTTACAAAGACTACACGGTAGAAATTATAAAGGAGATATTGAAGTCGTTCTGCTGATTCAGGGATATCATTACCTCAATTAACTTTTGAGTTCTTAGTTACTTCGGGCGGATGGGTCTTAATGATGAAATAATAAGTAATAATTCATTGGTTGATTGTATCATTAACCATTTCTTTATTTTGGTGTGAGGAGCTTACCATGAATCCACTGATTTCTGCCGCTTCTGTTATTGCTGCTGGGTTGGCCGTAGGGCTTGCTTCTATTGGACCTGGGGTTGGCCAAGGTACTGCTGCGGGCCAAGCCGTAGAAGGTATCGCGAGACAACCAGAAGCAGAGGGTAAAATACGAGGTACTTTATTGCTTAGTCTGGCTTTTATGGAAGCTTTAACAATTTATGGGCTAGTCGTGGCATTAGCGCTTTTATTTGCGAATCCTTTTGTTTAATCCCATAAATATAATATTATATTAAAATAAAAAATACGTCCTAATTTTCTTATTTTATTTTTTTTGCTGTGTACCTGTCTCTTGCTTCTTAGAATTAGATCAACACTTCACCCCTATCATCTAATCACTTGTTGGTCTAATCACTTGTTCGTTGAAACAATACCCCGGGGAAGGACTAATTTGAGGATGAGGAATTAGCGAATCCACTCGCTTTCTTCCTTCCCGCCTTTAATGGAAGGGGAACCCCCCCCCCTTTTTTTTTTTATTAGTTTGACTTTTATTTTATTAGATTAGGATGGAGCAAACATGAGGCCTGGGGTCTAGGGCTAATAAGTGTCTTATTGAGAACTTCTATAATCCAGAATATTAATATAATAAATAATAAAAAAAATGAGAATAGATTAAATTTCTTTAATTTGAATTTTAAATAAGGAAATTAATAAAAAAAAAGAGATCAATCAAACAAAACAGAGGGGATCAGGTGATACAAAAAGAACTCTGTTCGATTTTCTTAGTCCTATCTACAAGAGGAGATCATATGAAAAATGTAACCGATTCTTTCGTTTACTTGGGTCATTGGCCATCCGCCGGGAGTTTAGGGTTTAATACCAATATTTTAGCAACAAATCCAATAAATCTAAGTGTAGTGCTTGGTGTATTGATCTTTTTTGGAAAGGGAGTGTGTGCGAGTTGTTTATTTCAAGAATAGGCTGGATCCAACCGGCTGCATTTTTATTTTTTTTATTAAATTAAATAAGAAAGAAAGGTGCAAGATCTCGACGAATTACTTCTGAATAAATTAATAAATCATATGTAAGAACCATAGCATTTCGTGATTCATTGGTAAACCTTTGATTCTCTATTAGCCAATAATGCGGGCCCATTAACATGGTTAAAGGTAAACCCTTTGAAGTCGAGGCACAAGAAGGTACTCTTTCTACCACTATACTAGTAGGAGATAAGGAGATAGTTTCAAAATTAATATTAATATAATAGTTGGCAATTTATCTGATATAGAACACTCATATCGATAAAAAAATTTGAACCGTTTACTGGAAAACGGGTTTCTCGCACTTTTTATCCAATACCGAATTGACGACCTATGTATAAAAGAAGATAAATTTTTTTGATTTGAAGAAAAAAAAAAAAAGAAAAAATGAATATTAATAATA